CCTCTTCAAGGCATAATGTTGAGATATTGAGATCTCTTATTGAATTGGAATAAGTTTGGCAGCGAATCACGAAATCTTGGTGATCTTCTCTATCTAATGAATGGGTAATCCGTTTTGAAATCGTCCGCCCTGCACCCTCCCCGAGTATATGCTTCAACAAGAATCACACAGGGGTAGATTGATACAATAAAAACCTCTGGTAAAGTACCCACTCGTAACCCAGCGGATAAAGTACATTACATAGTCCGTTTTAGGGATTGGCGACTTACCCATTCAATGACTTTGGCACCGGACGTTCCCAAAATGGATACTGTACTTTCGGGTCGGGTGAATTCAATAATAGACGCCTGTTGGCATTCCAACCTTCCTTCTCCCTTCAGGGCCTATCCGAAAAGAAAGAGAATTCAATACTTCTTGGTTGTGAATATCTGAATAGGACAAACTGCCCTGTGGATCTCTTTGCTTCGGAACAAAATAATTAGAATTAGGCTAGGTCAACTGGAATGTGTATTATCGATATAGGGGATCTTTCAATTGAGAAGATCCATCGACCTGAGGCAAAGAGAAAGAAAGGTCTATCTATTTTTTTAGTTATTCAATTAAACCAATGATTCGTTATTGGAACAGATAGCAACAACCATCTCATCTGGGAAAAGCCATCTTTTTCTCAACAATGTCTTTGTCATTTGATCCAATAGCGTTTCGTTAGATAGGAACAGATTTGATAAATATTGATAACTTTCAAATAGAGTATTAGAACGGAAAAATCCATTAGATAATGAACTATTGGTTCTAAGCCATCTCTGGCAATGAATCAACAATTCAAAATGCTTTTCTTGCGTATTCTTGATAAACCAGTGTTTATATATAGATGTAGGAAGATCTGTTTGGGAAGTAAGAAGTCCCCTTAACATCTCTTCATCTGCAAAGAATTGTTGATGTGAAAACACAGAGACAAAAGGCTGATCTTTGAATAGGAAAAAGAGTGGATCCGCAGGGTCCCAAATGAATTGGCTTATTCGAAAAAAACCTTGTTCTTTGGAAGATCTATCTCGTGTCTGGTACTGCATGGTTCCACCCTGCAAGAACTCTGAATCATTCTCTTGAAGCCCATCCTCTTCATCATAAATGATCCGCTTGTCCCAAAATGACCTGGCCCAATAGGGAAATCCCAATTCATTGGGCCTTTCAATACAATCAAATAGAAAGCCCCAAGAGCGCCATATTCTAGGAGCCCAAACTATGTGATTGAAAAAATCCTCCTCTATCTGTTGCGGGTCAAGGACTCCCCCCCCTTCTTCAAACTCCGATTCATATTTTTCATAGAGAAATCTCTGATCAACGATAGAATAAGATCCATTTTGAATCATATTGAAGGGATTCCTTGGTTCGGACCGAAGAAGCAATGTCACTCGATCATTATCAAACTGACCACAATCTTTTTCTGTCCGCGAGGATCCCACCAGAGCGCCTTCTACTTCTAATAGGCCATGAACTAGATCAGAATTATTCTCAACGAGTCCATAAGAAGTGATCCCATTTTTTTCATCAGGTACGGGTAGAGACCAAAGGTCTTGAGCGATCAATCCGGCAGAACAACTCAAAAGATAAAGAAGTATCGTTAATTTCTTCATACTCGTTCCAAGTTCGAAGTACCATTTGTACAAATAAGAATCCCCTCCGTTACATGATTTCTTCTTCATATAGATAGATATAGGATCTATGGGGCAATTACTTAGAAGTACGTTTTGTGAAACAGCCCTTCCTATCTGGTAGAAAAGGATCCCATGATCCTGAACCGATCTTACCTGAGATCGCAAATCCCAAATTTGTCTATGAAGAACAGATCTAATTATATTAGTGTCTATAATGGATTTTTTTTGTATAATACTAATCGATAGGGCTTCATTGGTAAGTGCTACAAGATCTCGTACATTGGAACCCATCGTTGTGGACCCGAATCCATTAGTATGAAACATTTTCTTTTCCAAGTGAAATCCCCTAGTATATGAAAGAGTGAAAAAGTGTTTTCGTTGTTGTGGAATAAGAAGTCTTCGTATCTTAATGCATGTATTTAATTTATTCGGAGCCATTAGAGATGGATCTACTTTTTGGGGAATATGACTCGAAGCAATAACAAGAAGATTTCTAGTGGAACATCTTTCATAATCCCTGGAGAGATAGTTCACTAAAAGACCGAGGGACAAGTAATTCGACTCATTCACATCCAGATCATGAATGTTTGGAATCCATATTATGCAAGGAGACATTGCTTTTGCTAATTCGAATTGAAAGGTGATATAAAATCGGTCTATTTCCGGCATCATATCCATAGTTAGCGTATTCATCATAGTTAGAAGCTCCAGCTCCATATCAAGGTCACGGTCACTATCGTCACTATCATCAATATCGTCACTATCGTCACTATCATCAATAAGAAAACCCTTAGGCTTGTTATCCAGGAACTTGTTCAGAAATACTGTAATGAAAGGAACATAGG